TCTATATAAGATTTTGATTATGTTAGATTCGTCTTAGTTAGCGATCCCGGCTTAGTAAGTCCTTTCTTCCGTGATGAACTATTGGCGCCAGTCCTACATTTTGTCTCTGTGGACCGAGTAGAAAGGGGGCTCGGCGGGAAGACGATCCATTCTCATTATGACGAATCGGGACTCTATGCCATGACCGATCAATAGATCCACTTTTGGCATAGAGTCCATACATCACACTAGATAGATCTCATATTCATGGACTACAATTCACTTTCAAGATGCCTTGGTGGTGAAATGGTAGACACGCGAGACTCAAAATCTTGTGCTAAAGAGCGTGGAGGTTCGAGTCCTCTTCAAGGCAGAATAGTGAGAATGCGCATTGAATGAGCAATTCACTAAGAGAGAAAGGATCGAAGCGGTATTGATATACCCGAGCTCTTGGAATTGGTAAGAAATCTTAGCCATCTTCTCTATCTAATGAATGGGGATGGAAAATCGTCCGCCCCGCACCTACCCACCCCCCAGTATATGCTTCAACAGGAATCACACAAGAGGCGAACCTCGGGAAAAATGACCGCGCGGAACCCAGCAGATAAAGTACATTAGCTAGTCCGTTTTAGGGAATTGATCTAATCAATTCTTCCGTGTTTCAGCAGTAGCATATTGTTCCATGAAAAATTTTTGCATGTCATCCGGGAAAAGCCATCTTTTTCTCACCAATGTCTTTTGCATTTGAGCCACAAGTGTTCTGTTAGATAGGAACAGATTTGATAAATACTGATAACTCTCGGATAGAGTATTCGAACGGAAAGATCCAGTAGAACTATTGGTTTTTCTAAACCCTTTCCGGCGCTGAGTCACCATTTCGAAGCGCTTTTCTTGCGTCTCCTGGAAAATCCAGCTTTTTCTCATAGATTTGATTTCGGAAGTAATAAACCACTTGAATAGCTCTTCATCTGCATCTGCAAAGAATTCTCGATGTGAAAACATAGAGGCAAGGGCCGGATCTTCGGATAGGACAAAGAATGGATTTCCAGGGTTCCAAATGAATTGGCTTACTCGAAAAAGGACTTGTTCTTGGGAAATTCGAATTCTAGCTCGTGTCAGGTTTATACTCTGCACGAACGCATCATAAAACTTATCACTGAATTCATAAGTAAACCTGTCAACTTCAGGTTCAAACCCATCATCTAGATCGTCAAGCTTATAATACACACCCCTCTCCTTCTTTTTCTCATTCGCTTCAAGAGGATTAGGATTCGGTTCAACTTGATCTTCATCATAAGACGAATCATTCTCTTCATCCTCTTCATCCTCTTCATAGCCCGCAAGAACGAACTGGAGCTGCTTGCCCCAAAATGCACTGGGCCAATAGGGAACTCCCACTTCATTGTCATTGATCTTTTCAACCCAATCAAATAGAAAGCCCCAAGGGGACCATATTCTAGGAGCCCAAACTATGAAGGAGAACACCCTCTGCGGGTTGACTTTTTCCCCCGCTACAAACAGCTCCTCCGATTCATAGATAAAGTTCTCATCAATCATAGATTGAAATCCATTGTGTATTATATCGCCGGGAGTCCTTGGTTCGGGCCGAAGAAGCAATGGCACTCGATCCTTATCAAACTGACTGCAATCTTTTTCGGTCCGTGAGCATCCCTCTAGATCTGTCCGTGAGAATCCCTCTAGAACGCCTTCTATTTCTAATAGGCCATGAACTAGATCAAAATCATTTTCAACGAGTCTACCATAAGCGATTCTATTGTTTTCCTCTGGTTCGGGTGGAGACCAAAGATCTTGAGCGACCGATCCGGCAGAACAATTCAAAAGATAAAGAAGTATCGTTAATTTCTTCGTGCTCATTCCAAGTTCGGCGTATGAGCTGTACAAATAAAAATCCCCTTCGTTCCCGAATGTTTTCTGCAAATAGATAGATATCGGATCTATGGGGCAATTGTTTAGAAGTAAATTTTGTGCGACCGCCCTTCCTATCTGATAGAAAACGAGCCGAGAATTCTGAATCGGTCTTACATGGCCTCCCAAATTCCGAGTTTGTCTATAACGAGCGAATCTAATTGTATTGTCGTCTAGAATGGATTTCCCATGTGAAATACTAATCGCTAGGGCCTCATTGGTAAGTGCTATAAGATCTTGTACACTGGAACCCATGGTTATGGCCGCGAATCCATTAGCCTGGAACGCTTTTTTGTCCAAGCGAAATCCCCTAGTATATGAAAGAGTGAAAAAGTTCTTTCGTTGTTGGGGCATAAGCGGCCTGCGTACCTTAATGCACGTAGCTAATCTATGCGGAGCTAGTAGCGCGGGCTCCACGAATTGGGGCAAATCGCTCGAAGCAATAACAAGACTATTTCCAGATCTTTCACAATCCCAGGAGAGAACGTTCACTAATAGCTCGAGGGAGAAGCAACCCGCCCCCCTTAAATCCAGCTCATGAATGTTTGGAATCCATATTATGCAAGGAGAGAGTGCTTTTGTTAATTCGATTTGA